AGCATTTTCTTTTGACCCAATCTTTTTTTTCTCCTTATCATTCGGGAAAGATAAGAAAATTTCAGGGTAACAAACATTATCTAGAATTTCTCTTAGATTCAAACCCATAGCTGATGATAGAACTAGAATAGATATTTTTTGTTTCCTACTCACACGGGCCCATATCCTTGCTTTTCTATCAATTTCTAATTCCGGTCTTCCTCCCCAATCTGATATTATAGTGCTGGTATAGACAGAAATTCCGTTATGGTCCAATTCCGAACGATAGTAAATACCGGGACTTTGCAATATTTGATTGATCACAATTCTGTAAATTCCATTTACTATAGAAGTTCCCAGGGAATTCATTAGAGGGATGTTTCCAATAAAAACGGTTTGTTCTTGCATATCTCTACCGGTTTTCCAAATTAATCCCGCGGGTACATATAATTCAGAAGAATATGTGAGTGATTCATACACAGCATCTCTTTCTTTTATCAAAGGTTCTACCAATTGATATCTTTCCACAAATAATTTAAATTCAATTTCTTGATCTGTATCTTCAATTTTTGGAAACTTCTGAAATTCTTCCGTCAAGCCTTGATTAATGAACCTACAAAATCCCTCAAATTGTATCTGACTAAATCCAGGTATTGTGGACATTCCCTCATTTCCATTCCGGAGCATCTTAATCTTAAGTTTCCTGTTTATCGAAAAAATCCCATTATTGGCTCACTATTCATCGACCCATACGGATCGATTTAGCAAGGATGGAATGTATATTCTGTTTACTGAATCACATGAAATTTTAGCGAACTCCGTATATGTATTTCATACCTATGAACGGAGACGAGACAGAGGAATAAAGACCATTTTATTTTCGACGCACGTGCGAATTTGCGACAGGTACAAATGGAATGGAAATGAATTGATAAAACATTCCGGGAAAAAAATTATGTCACTTATACTTATGGAATCTTGTATAGATATAGAATATCAAAATAGCATATAAAAATGGATTCAATTTATACCTATTATTATGATATTACGATCAGATTAAGTACCAAAGATTCATGACTAAATGTGCTTTCTATGAATGAGATAAAGACAGAATAATCAGGAGAAGTAGCAAGTTTTTTTTTTTTTTTTAGATTTAACACATTGAATTTAATGTAAAAAAAAATTCGAAGATTCCTTTTGTTTGGTATTGGTAGGAGTTTAATTTATAGAATAGAATAGGATTGAATTGCATAATCATAAAAGGAGTAGTATTTTTTAAGTACATGTCAATATAGCTATCTATCTATCCGCATATCGCATCTTTTATCGTAATTTCACTTGGACCAACAGGAGTCAAGTCGCACTATATCATAATTCCTATTTTTTATTCAATATATTCAATGCAATGCAAAATAAAAGCACGATGATTCTCTATGGATGTACATAAGAGAAAGATTTGACTCGGCCTCTGTATAACAATTTCTGTTCTGGGGTTTACATATACATATATATTTTCTTATAATTGAAATTGAAAAGAAAGTTTTTTGATAATGGATACTGATTAGTTGTAATTGGATTTGGTTATGCCATTGAGGAAACACAATTTGGGATACAATCCAAATTTAAGAACCGTTCATTACTTCAAAATCAAATAAAAAATAATAACAAATAAAAATAAATGGTTAATGGTTCCAATTTGGATCGGATTTGGCGACATGGCCAAGCGGTAAGGCAGGGGACTGCAAATCCTTTATCCCCAGTTCAAATCTGGGTGTCGCCTGATCAACAAAATACTTAGGATTTATGATCCTACTGATCAAACTTGACAAATTATTGCCCTGCAGAGGCAGAGGCAACGGACTAGGTCTGTCGATACTTGGTTTTTACAATCTATAGTTCTTTTATAGAACTAGACTAAAAATTTTTTCTTCAAAATCGGGTTCTGGTTGGGTTCTGGTTAGTGGCCCAAACCGATACCCATAGCAATGAGATAATGCTTACTTATTCTTATTAATTCCAGAACTACGAAAGTAGGAGGTCGGAAATCTTAGGATTCAAAGGTTCCGAAAGGAGATTCCATTTTTGTTCCTAGGATTGAAGAAGAGATTATACCAAAGGCTATCAAGACTTCCTAATTATCTTACACTACCTAGACTAAAATAAGTAGTTCTACGGATTCCGTTTGGAATTAAATTAGATAGACTGATAGGAAATTTATTTAGGAGTTGTGGAAAGGACTGAAGATACTTTGTATCCATACTTATGAGAGACTCCGAGTACTCAAACATTCCATCAGGATGGTTGGTCGGTTCTTATCTTATAGAATCACAGAGTAAAAGTAGAGTAAAAGTGAAAAAAAAAATTCTTTGCTTGTGTCGGGAGATTACAAAAAATCTATGTAGTAGTGATGTTTTCCCATTCTTTCACAGAAAGAAAGACAAGTAAGGCTTAGATCAAAAGGTATCCGATGGATAGTTATCCATCTTGATAGTCAATTTTGATGTCTTTTGCTTATTAAAGAAAAGAAAGGTAACAAAATAAACAATAGGTCTTACTATTGCCACATGTTCTATTAGGATAGGATAGGCTAGGAGCATTCCTTTGCTATTTTTAAGGAAAAGGTGTGTGTATCACATTTGTACTTAATGCCTTCCAATTCAAAATTGGACTAGAAATACTATAACGAATTTGTTACGAGTGAATTCATTAAATTGATTCATCAATAGCCTTAAGTCAAAATATTTGACTCTGCGCTATTGAATCCACTATGATTATTGATCAATAATGGAATAATTCCTTCATTCATAAAAATAGGAGACATAATTCACATGGATATAGTAAGTCTCGCTTGGGCTGCTTTAATGGTAGTCTTTACATTTTCTCTTTCACTCGTAGTATGGGGAAGGAGTGGGCTCTAGGGATACTACTAATTGATTGAGTAATCGATTGAGTAATCGAATTGGATCAATTGTTTAATTGATCGTTTTGCGAAGCTTTATTTTCAAAGCTTCTCTTTCCAAATTATACAGGACTACAATACTACAATAATGAATAATAATCATTCGATCAAATAATGAATGATTACTAGAATTTAGTTGTATTTCAAAAATCAAATCTACGCATGATAGGAAATTTTTTCCAAACGAATTCTTCCTAAATATTAAATTTTGATAAACTAGCTCTTACCAAAATTATGGATATTACAATGAGAAAAAACCAATTCCGCGTTTTTTCTTTATTTATTTCCCTCTTTCTTTACTTTCACTGTTCTAATAAAAAGTCGTTCTGCTATTAGATTACGACTAGATTACGACGATACAGACGTTCTACTGGAAATGACTCGTGGTTGTCCAAAGAGGTTCTACACATAATAAAATTCGATCTTTCTTCCGCTGAGCAATCCACCACATATCGTACATTTCACATTTAATTTGTTTTCCAATTTCACATTAACTCTTCCAAATTTTTTTATGCTTTTTTGACGCATCTCACGTCATGTTTAAGCATGAAAAATGGGTGGGGTACCCTTTATTTTACTAATCTACTTCTTCTCTAAACCTGAAGAAGTTACCATAGAATTTCGTAGATCATCTGTTAATGGCTCAATCAATGACTTCTTGGGATGGGAAATCAAAAAAAATTCCTTGGTTTTGTTTTCTTTTGCTATAGTATATTCCCATACTATTCTTCCTCCATTTATTCTTTCGATGGATCTCGGGACCCATATCTAAAATTCTAAGAAACTTAGGAAAGAGTTAGAAGAAATGGCCTTCCATTATTTTGGGTTGATCGAAATCCAGTGATGTATCGAAAAAAAGAAATCCAATTAGACTGCTATTTCGATGTACTAATCAACTATTTAGATGTACATATACATACATATTGATTGTATATTAAACCCTCTATTTAGATAGAGTCTAGTTGTATACAATACAACTATATATCATATATGATACAACCATATATGGTTGATACTATCATAGTATACAATATTCGATAATATACAATACTCTCTAGTGTGGTAGAAAGAACTATTTCTAGTTCTTTCTACCACACTTTATGATTCCAACCAGATCATTTCATTTAAAACTTAGAATTTTTTTTTAATCCCTTTCTTTCATTTCTTCAATGATTGATAAGAACTAATAATTCAAGTTTGATTCAAATTAATCATTTTGACTGACTGTTTTTACGTAGATAATAAGTAAAAAAGCAGTAGGAACTAGAATGAACAGTGCAGTAGCAATAAATGCTAGAATATTGACTTCCATAATCTTATTGTCTCGTTTTTTTATTCGTCGCAATAACTCGGGATGTAATCCCATAGAGATTATAAATTTGATTCCTGTCAATTCAATGGAATGAATTGCATCCGGATGATACTGAATCGGATCAATATTATGAATAACAATATATGATCTATCAAATCGATTCATTGTCGAGAATTGAATAGGATAACATAGGGAGATCCTTTATCCATATTAACTCCGAAATGACATTTTTTATTGGATCAGGAATCCCATTGCATTTTTAATCCTTTTCCACTTTTTTTTCTATAACCTACCGCTTTCCTTATCTTATACAATCTTATACAATTATCCTTCTTTTTTCTTATACTTATACATATTTTACATATTTTTCTTAGACTTATACATACAATTATGAGGTATTATATGATATGACCGATATTCTATGGGTCATACACAGATCCAAACAGTAATGGAAAAAAGAAGAGATTAAATAAAAAGGATCTAATCTAATATTAAAACAAATTTACGGAAAAGGGTCAGTGCTTGGTCTTTTCTTTTATTTTTTTAGTATCCTCTTTCTTGGATTTGGACTGGAACACATACATAAAAAATGCAGTCGTCAATTTGCATTAGAATTGTTTCTAATTAGTCATTGAAGATACACAAACAAAGTCGGATCTATACAAGGTGTGGTTTAACCTGAAAAATACTCTGTCGAGGTAATTCTGTTAAGTTCATTGTCTATCGTACATTAAACGACGACTACAATAATACCATTTTTGTATGTTCTCCCGGTAAAATATGGACACTTTACTCCATTTCATGGATCAAGAACAATCGAAAAAGAAAGTAAGACAAGGATGGTATACTTAATATAGTAATACCACAGATTGTACTAATCCACATATGATGTGTCTCTCCCTTATCAAGGGGTAGTAGTGGAAAAAAAGGGAAATTCCCGTACCCGTATTTATCTGATGATAAAGGCGAAAAGAAAAAACAGAAATAAAGACCCCCACTGGGGGTTAGATCTTGCTTCCTGCGCCCCTTTTCCATGAAAAAAGATAGATGAATTGATCAATTCATCGGATCCTAGTTCGGGACTGACGGGGCTCGAACCCGCAGCTTCCGCCTTGACAGGGCGGTGCTCTGACCAATTGAACTACAATCCCAGCGAGGTGTATGGCATACATGTTCTTGATGGAATCATAAGAACACTATATTCGTCGTATTGTAAGAAAGACACGAATGATATACTGATATCATATCCACATATGATATGCACTATAGTGAGAGGGACACAGAAGTGAGAGTGACACAGATTAAGTAATTATTTTATTGCTAAAAATGGATAATCAATCTTTCAATGAGAAAAAAGATTAGTTTTCTTTTCATGATACTTAAAAAAATCAAATAAAACTGAATTTAAATAAAGTATCATGAATCTAGATCGTTAGAAAGATCAGAACAGAAGGACTGACCAAAATATGGATAGAGGAAAAAATAGACTCTTTCTCTTTATTTCTACGGATCCGGCATTTCCGTTTATGGAAGACAAATTGGTTATATCATATTCATGTAGCGGTGAATTATTGGGCCGAGCTGGATTTGAACCAGCGTAGACATATCGCCAACGAATTTACAGTCCGTCCCCATTAACCGCTCGGGCATCGACCCAGGAAGAATTCATTCTAGGCTGATTAATAATCTATGATTAACTTCTTTTCATAGTACCCTACCCCTATATCTTTCTTTCATAGTACCCTACCCCCAGGGGAAGTCGAATCCCCGCTGCCTCCTTGAAAGAGAGATGTCCTGAACCACTAGACGATAGGGGCATATACGCCCGACCGTCATCATACTATGATGATAGTATGAGCAGTTTTTTGGAATTGTCAATATAATCTAGTCAATATAATCTAATGGTATAACTAGATTCAAAGAGTCTTTCCTACTTTTATGTTATGATTTCATAGAATTTTTTTATTTGATGATTCATGAAGGAACTATCCCATACATACTATTTATAATGAAAAGAGGTCTAGAATTATAATGAAAGGGGATATAGGATTCCTTCAGTTCAGGCAGTGATTTGCTTGGTCTGACAGAAAAAAAGATTAAAATCTTATTTAATTTATTTTCTTGAATTTGAATTCATTGTTTCGTTTAGTGTTCAGATAAAATATGCCTATCACTATCTCACACTAAACCAGAAAAGTAAAAAAGGATAGAAAATTTCTATTTTATAAGAATTCGGTTCAGGGTACGAATCTCCTCATCCCATGATTCAAGAAAATATCTTGAATCTATTTTGATGTCGGATTAGTACATCGTTCAATCAAGTGATTGTTGTTCTGATGCATCAGTAAACGTAAACAAGTAGGGTTGGTCCTGACCTGAAACAATTCACTGCATTTATTTTTGATTTCAAATCAAATTTGATCAAAAATAAATTTACCCATTTTGGGGATAAATCCGATTTTTTGTTCCTGAATGAACTCCTATACATATATGTATATATTCTATTTATATACATATATACATATATGCAGTAAACTCATAATAGAAAATGAAAATGGTTAATTCATGAATTGAATAAAACGGCCCCTTTAACTCAGTGGTAGAGTAACGCCATGGTAAGGCGTAAGTCATCGGTTCAAATCCGATAAAGGGCTTTTTCCACTAAACTCAAGTTTTAGACTTCATTTTTCAGCGAAAAATATCTCGATTTTTTTCTCAAAAAAGAAAAGGATAATCACCATTATAATTAATTATGATTATTCAGAGTTCTAGTTAGGAAGTTGAACATTTAGTCATTATCATAATGCCTAATTGCACTTATTACTTATTAAGAGTAATCTACCCGTAGTAACATAGTAGTCCTTTTCATGTCTCATTATTCCAATTTTTTATCCTGGGATATAACAGAAATATTCTAGAATATTCTAGATATCTAATTCCTCTTATTAATCGCCAAACCAAAGTGTTCTTTTTTTTTCCATTGTTCTTATGAAACCCACCATCAAATTCGAAATAAAGAAAAAGTAAGTGGACCTGACCCATTGAATGATGACTATATCAGCTATTCTGATATTTAAATTCGATATAGATGAAATTATACAAGCGGATTTCTTTTTATTTCCTTAGACCACGCAAAGCAAGAATTAGTCGATATTTATGATTTAATCTTCTTGTTTGTTACTGGATACGCCATAGGAATAAATCGCTATTCTTTTCCGCTACATAGAAAAGTTGATTTCAAAAATCGATT